CAAGGAAATTTGTTCGTGGTAAAGACAAGATACACTTGGACCAGAAAAACCCGTGCTCAAAAATATTTTCTTTTTGGGCACAGGTTTTGGCGGTAAAAAAAATAAAATGGACTCAAGTAGGGTTTTCTGTAACGTATTAATAAGCTATACCCATGCTGCGGGTTGTTTCATGCCATAAATAAACTCGAACACTCAAGAAATCCGTTGGGCAGGCGGATTCACATCTCTTACAACCGACACAATCCTCTGTTCTTGGAGCAGAAGCTATTTGTTTGGCTTTACATCCGTCCCAAGGTATCATTTCTAATACATCCGTGGGACAGGCTCGGACACATTGAGTACACCCGATACATGTATCATAAATCTTTACTGAATGCGACATTGGATCTATCCATTTTTGAACGTGATAAAGTTTCAATCTAGTAAATTTATAAATGAATTATATATTGAAATACTAGATGAATCGATGAGTTCCCCGAGTTTTTTTATTAATCTATTTCTGGATTGACAGTGCCAAAATACTTTGATTTCTTATGTTTGTGATAACATGATAATACCTTACGTGCCAGACGTGCTGATTTGAATTAATTTATGAAAATTCTAATTTATATGATAATATTACTTATTCAACAAATTCGATTGATTTATCCGAGTTGATTTTATGTTACGATAAATTGATGAAACAATAGCGAGTCCAATAGCGGCTTCAGCAGCTGCAATAGCTATAACAAAAATGGAGAAAATGGCTCCTTTTAATTGACGACTATCAAAAAAATCAGAAAATGTTACAAAATTGAGATTAACCGCATTTAATATAAGTTCAAGACACATAAGAGCCCTAACCATATTTCGACTTGTGATCAATCCATATAGACCGACAGAAAATAAATAGGCACTCAAAACAAGTACATGTTCGAGCATCATTAACCAACTCCTTATCAATCTCGATTCATTTCAATATGAACAACAATTTAACCAATTGGATTGACTAGAATATAACGAGTAATGGAATAAAGGAATATATTGGGAATAGATAGAACTAATAAAGAATTTATATTTTATATACAAAGTCAAATAGAAAAAAGGAAATGCATGTGATAGCTCATAACAAGGTTTTTTATTTCCAGTTCTAAAGAGTTATTATTGACGAGCTACAGCAATTGCGCCGATTAACGCAACTAAAAGAATTATTGAAATGAATTCAAACGGAAGAAAAAAATCTGTTGATAAATGAATCCCAATTTGTTGACTATTACTTATCAAATCTTGCTCTATAATCTGGCTTGCTTTTGTAGTCCAAATAATGCCGTACCATGACGTATCTGGAATAGTAGTAATTAGTGAAACAAAAAGACTTGTACAGACCACGTAAGTTACTCCATCTCCAACGGTCCAAAGATGGAAATCTTTGGAATATTCTGAACCATTTATGAACATCACAGCAAAAATGATTAAAACATTTATGGCTCCTACGTAAATAAGGAGCTGCGCAGCAGCTACAAAATGGGAGTTCGATAGAATATAGAATAAAGATATACAAACAAAAACAAATCCCAACGAAAAGGCAGAATAAATGGGATTGGGAAGTAATACTACTCCCAGACCCCCTAATATAAGACCCAATCCCAGAAAGACTAAAAGAAAATCATGTATTAGTCCAGGTAAATCCATTATATATAAAATAAGAGATAAATAAATCAAAATCTTTCATAACTTTATTGACCCGGTCAGGAAAAAAGAAGTAACTCTACTTTTTATAATAGTTCTTAATTATTAAATTAAAAAAATTCCATTTTCATGGATATGGATTGATGTAGATATAGTTATTGGCCTAATCTCTCGAAAGAGTAATTTGAATCTATATATTTTCAAATCCTCAAACTATATAAATATATTTTTAATATAAATTAAAACACGATTCTCGCCTCCTAATCAATATAATTGTAGTTATTCACCAAACAAAAACCCTCCTTTTTTTAGATAAAAATGGGTCATTAATCGGGAATTTTTCTTAAGTTTTTATTTCAGGCAAATTGAAAATTGTTCGAATTGTGTAATCGTCAATTACTGACATTGGTAACCGACCCAAAGCAATTTGATTATAATTTAATTCGTGACGATCATACGTAGAAAGTTCATATTCTTCAGTCATTGATAAACAATTTGTTGGACAATACTCAACGCAATTACCACAAAATATACATATTCCGAAATCAATACTGTAATTAAGCAATCGTTTCTTTCTAATATCAGTTTCTAATTTCCAATCAACAACGGGCAGATCTATAGGACATACACGAACACATACCTCACAAGCAATGCATTTATCAAATTCAAAGTGGATTCGGCCGCGGAAACGCTCGGATGTGATCAATTTTTCGTAGGGGTATTGAATAGTTACAGGTAAACGATTCGCGTGTGATAAGGTAATCATGAAACCTTGACCAATATACCTTGCGGCTCGTACTGTTTGTTGGCCATAATTCATGAACTCAGTTAC